TATTTTTCCATCCCCCCCTTTTTTTTCAAAATAGGAATCCAAATTATCTTTCTTTAGATGAATCTAGAATTTTTCTTTTAAAACAATCTTTATATGACAAGTGGTTTTTTTTATAAGATAACTACGCCCTCGAGCCCGGGGTCTTAACTTTTTCATAATAGCACCTCCATTGACTTCAGCTTTACTAATAAATAAATCAGCTTCATTCAAACCCATATTATTACTAGCATTTGCTGCTGCAGAATAAACCAATTTTAAAATTGGATACGATGCCCGATAAGGCATTAGTTCCAGTATCATAAGTGTTTCCTCATAAGAACGTCCGCGAATCTGATCAATTACTCTTCGTGCTTTGAAAACAGACATACGTATATGTTGAGCTAACACTTTTGCTTCTTTATCCGAATTTTTTTTCTTTATCATAAAAGAAAGTTCTCCTCCGCCAATGAAAGATAGGTGCCTAGGTGAAGTATAGTATAAGATAAGTAAGAATAAGATAAGTAAGAAAAGTAGAAGTCTTAGTATGCTAGAAAAAGAACTATACTCTTACTATAAGAGAAAGAAAGAGAGAAAGAAAGAAGAGAAAGAAAGAGAGAAAGAAAGATAGCATCTAAGATAAGACTTTTCACATGAATGCTTAGTAGAACGACTAACGACGAGATTTATTATCGTTTCTCACATGTCTTACGAAAGTGAGAGTAGGTGCGAATTCTCCCAATTTGTGACCGACCATACGATCTGTTATATAAATAGGTAAATGTTCCTTTCCATTATGAATAGCGATTGTATGGCCAATCATTGTGGGTATAATGGTAGATGCCCGAGACCAAGTCACTATTATTTCTTTCTCCTCCCTCATGTTGAGTTTTTCAATTTTTCCCGATAAATGATTAGCTACAAAAGGATTTTTTTTGAGTGAACGTGTCACGGCTGATTACTCCTTTTTTGACATTTTTGAAATTGGCAATATCTCGATCTTAATCTGAAGTATGAGGGTAAGAATCAATACAATAATGATGAATGGAAAAAAGAAAAAATACTTTAGCTAGATAAGGGAAGGGGCGGATGTAGCCAAGTGGATCAAGGCAGTGGATTGTGAATCCACCATGCGCGGGTTCAATTCCCGTCGTTCGCCCATCACAGTTCCTATTTACGGCGACGAAGAATCAAACTATCACTATATTTTTTCCTTTTCCTACTTCTTCTTCCAAGCGCAGGATAGCCCCAAGGGGTTGTGGGTTTTTTTCTACCAATCGGGGCTCTCCCTTCACCGCCCCCATGGGGATGGTCTACAGGGTTCATAACTACTCCTCTTACTACAGGACGCTTACCTAGCCAACACTTAGATCCGGCTCTACCCAAACTTTTCTGGTTCACCCCCACATTACCTACTTGTCCGACTGTTGCTAAGCAGTTTTTGGATATCAAACGGACCTCCCCAGACGGTAATCTTAATGTGGCCGATTTACCCTCTTTTGCAATCAGTTTCGCTACAGCGCCTGCTGCTCTAGCTAATTGTCCACCCTTTCCAAGTGTGATTTCTATGTTATGTATGGCCGTGCCTAAGGGCATATCGGTTGAAGTAGATTCTTCTTTTTTATCAATCAAAACCCCTTCCCAAACTGTACAAGCTTCTTCCAAAGCATACGGCTTTCTAGATGTATATGATGATATCTAGACAGATGGATCTTATATGAATCGTATGATGAAGTACCACATGAGTGGCTATATAGGAATCCAAATCTGCCGAATCACTCATGTTATGATCTTCTACATCCTAGGTCTCCCCGTTCCGTCATCTGGCTTATGTTCTTCATGTAGCATTCAGACCGGATGACTCTATGAAATTACGTCGATACTTCCACATATTACGGGTAACGTAGGAGACATCTCTATTTTCCCCCGGGGGGTCTTTCTAATTACCACTGCTTAGCTTTCAATTCGCCTCTGACCATCAAATGAAATGTGAATAATCTGTGCGCGCTTCAAACAATTTTGTCTTCTCCATATTACCATATCTCTAGAGTCAATAATTTTCTATGAGGAACTACTGAACTCAATCACCTGCTGCCGTTCCTCAACAGTTTTCTGTTGAGGTCTATCCCGTAGAGGTACTCCAATTTGATCAGTGATCGATTTCTAGGTTTCGTCGTAAACCTAATTGGTTACTTCCAATTACGTCAATCAATAGTTCAAACCGCACTCAAAGGTAGGGCATTTCCCATTGATATAGGAACTTCTGTACCAGAAACAATGGTATCTCCAATTATAGCCCCTCTGGGATGTAAAATATATCTCTTCTCACCATCCCCATAGTGTATGAGACAAATGTATGCATTTCGATTAGGATCGTATTCTATGGTTACGATTCTACCAGATATCTCTTTTTCATTCCGTCGAAAGTCGATTTTACGGTATAGACGCTTATGACCTCCCCCTCTATGCCCTGCGGTAATGATCCCTCTGGCATTACGACCTTTACCACAATGATGCTGCCCATAGATCAAATTATTTCGTGTATTGGATTTCACTTGACTGTCTACGGCTCCATTGCGTGTGCTCGGGGTAGAAGTTTTGTATAAATGTATTGCCGTGTTATTAAGTCTTTTGCTTTAAGTTCTTTTCTCTATAAGAGGTGGAATAGAATAACCCGGTTGAAGCGTAATGATCATGCGTCTGTAATGCATTGTATGTCCCATCCTTCTACCCTTTCCCGGGAGTCGATGACTATTCATAGCTATGACCTTGACACCAAAGAAGAGTTCGACCCAATGCTTTATTTCTGTCCTAGTTGATCCTGATTCGACATTAGAAGTATATTGATTGTTCCCCAATAACCGAATACTTTTTTCTGTAAATACTGCATATTTGATTCCATCCATAAATCCATTTTCTTCCCTATGAGTTCCAGTATCGATAAGAATTCTAGTTCTTACTGTCCATATGTTATGGTATGAATATACCATACCAATTTGTTATGTATGGATGATGGGATTCCATTGATACAGAGCCAATTCCAATAGACTTTCCCATTGGCGTGCATCCAGCAGGAATTGAACCTACGAATTTGCCAATTATGAGTTGGGCGCTTTAACCATTCAGCCATGGATGCTTAACAGGGATCATCGTACATCGTGAATAACCAAATTCCAATTGAAATGAAATCTTTAGGAGGAATCAATGAAACGACATCAATTAAAATCCTGGATATTCGAATTGAGAGAGATATTGAGAGAGATCAAGAATTCTCACTATTTCTTAGATTCATGGATCAAATTCGATTCAGTGGGATCTTTCACTCACATTTTTTTCCACCAAGAACGTTTTCTGAAACTCTTTGACCCCCGAATTTGGAGTATCCTACTTTCACGTGATTCACAGGGTGCAACAAGCAATCGATATTTCACGATCAAAGGTGTAGTACTGCTTGTAGTAGTGGTCCTTATATCTCGTATTAACAATCGAAAGATGGTCGAAAGAAAAAAGATCTATTTGATGGGGCTTTTTCCTATACCTATGAATCCCATTGGACCCAGAAATGAGACATTGGAAGAATCTTTTTGGTCTTCCAATAGAAATAGGTTGATTGTTTCGCTCCTGTATCTTCCAAAAGGGAAAAGTATTTCTGAGAGTTGTTTCATGGATCGGCAAGAGAGTACTTGGGTTCTCCCAATAAAGAAAAAGTGTATCATGCCTGAATCTCACCGGGGTTCGCGGTGGTGGAGGAACCGGATCGGAAAAAAGAGGGATTCTAGTTGTCAGATATTGAATGAAACCGTAGCTGGAATTGAGATCTCATTCAAAGAGAAAGATAGCAAATATCTGGAGTTTCTTTTTTTATCCTATACGGATGATCCTCCGAGGAAGAAACGAAACATAATCAACTTGAATTCAGGACAGCTATTCGAAATCTTAGGGAAAGACTTTATTTGTTATCTCATGTCTGCTTTTCGTGAAAAAAGACCAATTCATTTCTTCAAACAACAAGGAGCTGGGGCAACTATGCAATCCAATGATATTTCCCATCTCTTCTCGAGAAACAAGTGGGGTATTTCTTTGCAAAATTGTGCTCAATTTCATATGTGGCAATTCCGCCAAGATCTCTTCGTTAGTTGGGGGAAGAATCAGCACGAATCGGATTTTTTGAGGAACGTCTCGAGAGAGAATTGGATTTGGTTAGACAATGCGTGGTTGGTAAACAAGGATCGGTTTTTTAGCAAGGTACGGAATGTATTGTCAAATATTCAATATGATTCCACAAGATCTATTTTCGTTCAAGTAACGGATTCTAGCCAATGGAAAGGATCTTCTTCTGATCAATCCAGAGATCCTTTCGATTCCGTTAGAAATGAGAATTCAGAATATCACACATTGATCGATCAAACAGAGATTAAGCAACTAAAAGAGAGATCGATTCTTTGGGATCCTTCCTTTCTTCAAACGGAACGAACAGAGATAGAATCAGATCGATTCCCGAAATGCCTTTTTGGATCTTCCTCCATGTCCCGGCTATTCACGGAACCTGAGAAGCGGATGAATAATCATCTGCTTCCGGAAGAAATCGAAGAA